GATTCCAACCTAATTTTTCCTAAACTTTCTATTGTGAATTGTGATAAATCAACCCACTCTTACCGCATATATTGACAATCGGGAAGAGCGGATTCCTCCCCTTTTTTCTTGTTCAGAGAGAAACAGGTGCTTTTCTGAAATGAAATAGATATGCCCTTTCTCTATGTTCAAGCATTTTTTTTTTTAAGCTCCTTTTCCAAACCAAACCCGAAAAAGGTTCGTTCCCATAGACTTCCTTGAATTATGGGCCAGTGGTTTAATCACTTACTTCTTTATAATGCCAAAAAAATGACTAGGTTTTATATATGCTCATACTGCTTTGAATTTCAGTGATTCGGATTTTATTCTCTCGATGTATAGCAGGATTCAAAATTCCTATTTGAATGAAAAAAACTACAAGAAAGCCAGGAATTCGAACCGTAAGAATAAGATCCAATTTGTCTTTTGTTTTTCTTTTTTAATCTTGATTGGCATCAATCAATCTTCAAATAAAATAGATGAAACAAAGAACTAGAATGAGGTGCTATTAAGATTCGATCTACCTAGTTCATATCACATATATGAAATATGAAGATCAATATTTTCGATTGATCCATAAGAATCCTACTTTATATACTTCACCAAGACTCAAAAAAGTAAATAGTATAGTAGTATGGTAGAAAGAAATGAATTCACTTTTCTTTCTACCATACTATCAGATCTCATAGAATACTGCGGATTGTAGTCTGCTCATCTTAATTTTCATTAAGAACTAAGAAGTCAAGTTTCATTCAAATTAATTATTTTGACTTACTGTTTTTACATATATAATAAGTAAAAAGGCAGTAGGAACTAAAATGAACAGTGTAGTAGCAATAAATGCAAGAATATTTACTTCCATAATACCATCGTTTCTTTTTTTTTTTTTACTGCGCAATAACTCGGGATTTAATCCCATAGAGATGAGGAATCAATCTTTCACCGGTAAATTCAATCAGATAAATTACATTGCGATGATATTGAATCAGATCAATATCATGAATAAGAATATCTGATGTATCAAATGGATTAATCGTCAAGAATTTAATAGTATAACATAGGAGGGTCCTTTATCCATACCGAATCCAAAATTAAATTTTTAAATTCATGATTCTATTAAGAATTTATTTCTTATCCTTATTTTGATTCTTAACTTTATATACCATAAAATATGCCATATTCTTTATTTTTTGTAGAATCATCTGATCAAGTATTATTTGTCCATTTAGACAGCCTATTGGTTACCAACCCATCGAAATGAAAAAAGAACGGAGTTAAGTTCGAAATTCCTTTTTTAATGTTACTAATCAAGTTTTCTTGGAAACCAAATAAAGTGTAAGAAAACTGAACCTTAGTCTAAAAGATCTAATATCCCATAAAATTCACTCTTTTTTGTTGTTTCTTTGGACCCGAAGGAGAAAATCTTTCTTGGTAGTTATTAAAATTCCACATAATTGGAACCAAAAAAGGGGATAGGTTTAACCTGAATGGGTTCTATCAGGTTAATTATGTTTAATTCATTTTAGAATGTTATTCTAAAAAATGCCCCAGGAAAAATAAAGATTATAGTATTGTTATACATTATAAGGATCAGGAACAATAAACAAATGAAGTTAGAGTATATTTTTGGAAATTATGATACAGGCTGCCCCCCAATAATTATACTAATTCACATGGGTCTCTCCTCCATTTATTGAAATCTAACGGACTTCTCTTGTGGGTTTCCCCTACCCTTTGCCTCCGAAAGAGGGATAAGATGGATTGATTATTTATTGTATACGTCGGGACTGACGGGGCTCGAACCCGCAGCTTCCGCCTTGACAGGGCGGTGCTCTTACCAATTGAACTACAATCCCCATAAAAAGTATATAACTCTTATTTATTCTTGTTATTTCATTCAAAGCATATCTATTTTGCATTATCACCCCGGTGTAGCAGAGATACATGAATATATTGATAGGACCCTCAATGCTTAGTGAAAACAACATGGATTACTAGTAGTCCATGTTGTTATTCTCAAATCGATTGATACTACATTTTAAAACAAAAAATCCAACCTTGTTATTTTCTACCTGCGTGTCGGTTCTTTCTGGAAAACAAATGGGTCATATCCATTCATGGTGGATCAGCGCATTTTTGGGCCGAGCTGGATTTGAACCAGCGTAGACATATTGCCAACGAATTTACAGTCCGTCCCCATTAACCGCTCGGGCATCGACCCAGGAAAAATCACTTCTAAGGTTATTTAGAATCCATGATCAACTTCCTTTCATAGTACCCTACCCCCAGGGGAAGTCGAATCCCCGCTGCCTCCGTGAAAGGGAGATGTCCTGAACCACTAGACGATGGGGGCATGTTTTCCTGACCGCCGCAGACTCTACTATGCTCATAGTATGATTAGTTTTTCAAAATTGTCAATATAAAAGTAATTAGGGCCTTTTTGAAACTGCAACAATTCATGACATTGATATCAATAAACCTT